ATATTAATTGTGCAATTAATGAATCATGGTTTTAATTATTAATAATTATATTATTTTAATTAAATAATAATTTTTAGTTTTATAAATTTATTTTAAATTTATATATATAATAAATTATTTATTATATAATATAAATATATATAAATAAAAAAAAATTAATTAAAAATATTAATATTTTAAAATTCCTAAATTTATTTAATATATATATATATAAATATAAATATTTTAATATATATATCTAAAATTTATTAAGGTATCTTATTTTATTAAATAGTCATTATTTTTAAATGGATATAATATACATATATATTAATTATAAAAATTTATTATAAACGTATAAATAATAATATTTTTTAATGTTTAACAATATCTATATATATAATAATTATTTATTAATTGTATAAATAATATAAATTATACATAATTAATAATAAATTTTTATGGGTCTTAATCATTTTTATAAATTCACTTAGAAAAAAAGAAATTATTAATTATTTAATAGAAATAGTAAATTATTAAACTATATAAATTTATATATATAATAAATTATTTATTATATAATATAAATATATATAAATAAAAAAAAATTATTAATTTTAAATTAAATTAATAATTTATTAATATTTAATTATTAAATAAATAATTTATTATTAATTTAAGATAATTCCATTATTATATTTATTTTTTATATAAAAAAAGGGGATATAAATAATGGAGGGGAAAAATCGTTTTTTATCAAAAAAAATTATTAATTTTAAATTAAATTAATAATTTATTAATATTTAATTATTAAATAAATAATTTATTATTAATTTAAGATAATTCCATTATTATATTTATTTTTTATATAAAAAAAGGGGATATAAATAATGGAGGGGAAAAATCGTTTTTTATCAAAAAAAATTATTAATTTTAAATTAAATTAATAATTTATTAATATTTAATTATTAAATAAATAATTTATTATTAATTTAAGATAATTCCATTATTATATTTATTTTTTATAAATGTTTTATTTTAGCATAAAAGTTTGTTTATAATTTATTTTACATGTAAATTTTTGTGTGGATAATAAATTATTTAAATGATAATTTATTTTTTAATATTCTCAGTGATTAATATTAATTATTAAAGAAATTTAGAATTAGTAATATTATTTAATATTAGCAAAATTTGTGCCAGCTGCTGCGGTTAGACAAAAAATATAAATGAATTAGGTTAGATTATAATTAAATTGATTTAAAATTAGTATAATAAAATTGAATTTATTAGGTGAAATTTTAAGTTTAATAAATTATATGAAATAGTTATTGAAAATTATGAAATTTTAATAATAAACTAGGATTAGATACCCTATTATTTAAAATGTAAATTAATAATCTAGAATAGTATTAGTTATGTTCTTGAAATTTAAAAAATTTGGCGGTATTTTAGTCTATTCAGAGGAACCTGTTTTATAATTGATAATCCACGTTGGACCTTACTTAATTTTGTATAGTTTGTATACCGCCGTCGTCAGAATGTCTTAAAAAAGAAATAATTTTCTAAAATTTTTAATATAAATTATGTCAGGTCAAGGTGCAGCTTATAATTAAGAAAAAATGGGTTACAATAAATTTATTTTTGGATAAAAAATTGAAATATTTTTTTGAAATTGGATTTGATTGTAAAATAATATAGAATAATTATTTGATTTTAGCTCTAAAATATGCACATATCGCCCGTCGCTCTCGTTATTAAGATGAGATAAGTCGTAACATAGTAGATGTACCGGAAGGTGTATCTAGAATGACAATTTAAAGCTTAAATAGTAAAGTTTTTCATTTACATTGAAAAGAAATTCGTGCAATTCGATTTAAATTGATAAATAAATCTTATTAATATTATTTTTATGTATTTAATTAATAGAAATAATTTTATAATAATTTGTTTTTGTAGTTTTTAATGAAAAAATAATTTTTATAATAGTGAATTAGTATTGTGAAAGAAAGATGAAATAAATTGAAAATAAAATAAGATTAAAGAAAATTTAATTTATTGTACCTTGTGTATCAGGGTTTATTAATTAAAAAATATTGTTATATATTTTTCTCGAATTTAAGAGAGCTAATTAATTATTTTAGTTATTGTGGCATAAATATTAATAATAATTAATTAGAAATGAAATGTTATTCGTTCTTAAATATATCTAGTTTTTTAAGAAATGAATTTAATTCAGATATTTTTAAATGTAATAAATTAATTAATTAATTTATTATTTGAAAATATTAATATTTTAGGGGATAAGCTTTAAAATAAATTTTTATAAAATAATTTAATAATAAAATAATAATAGGGTTAGAAATATCCATTGATTGTAAATATGTTATAATATATTTTTATAAAATATTATTTAATAAATTTTTAAATTTTTATTAAAATTTTAATTTTAATTATAAAAATTAAGTAATAATGATAAAATTAGTATATTTAAATTTATGAATAAATATAAATGATAGGTTTAAAAAAGGAACTCGGCAAATTAAATATTCGCCTGTTTATCAAAAACATGTCTTTTTGGGTTTATTTAAAGTCTGACCTGCCCACTGAAAAGTTTTTAAAGGGCCGCGGTATTTTGACCGTGCAAAGGTAGCATAATCATTAGTTTTTTAATTGAAAGCTTGTATGAATGGTTGGACGAAATATTGACTGTCTTTATTAAATTTATAATAGAATTTAATTTTTTTGTAAAAAAGCAAAAATATTTTTAAAGGACGAGAAGACCCCATAGAGCTTTATAATTTTATAATATAATTTATAAAGAATAATTTAAGTTGTATTAAAAAAATTATTTTGTTGGGGTGACAATAAAATTTATGAAACTTTTATTATTATATTACATTGATTTATGGTTAATTGATCCAGTTTTATTGATTAAAAAATTAAGTTACCTTGGGGATAACAGCGTAATTTTTTTAAAGAGTTCATATCGACAAAAAAGATTGCGACCTCGATGTTGGATTAAGAGTAATTTTAGGTGCAGAAGTTTAAAGTATTGGGTCTGTTCGACCCTTAAATTCTTACATGATCTGAGTTCAAACCGGCGTAAGCCAGGTTGGTTTCTATCCTTAAAAAATTAAAATATTTTAGTACGAAAGGACCAAATATTTGATATATTAATATTTAATTTATGAATATAATTAATTTAACTATTTTGGCAGATTAGTGCAATAAATTTAGAATTTATGTATGTAAATTATTTACAAATAGTACTTGATATGACAAGATTTATTATTATTAGTGATTAGAGTTGTTTTATTATTAGTATGTGTAATAGTAGGAGTTGCTTTTTTAACTTTATTGGAACGTAAAGTTTTAGGGTATATTCAAATTCGTAAGGGCCCTAATAAAGTTGGTTTATTAGGAATTCCTCAACCATTTTGTGATGCAATTAAATTATTTACAAAGGAACAGACTTATCCTTTAATATCTAATTATTTACCTTATTATTTTAGTCCAGTTTTTTCTTTGTTTTTGGCCTTATTGATTTGGTTATGTATTCCTTATTATACAAATTTATTTATATTTAATTTGGGAATTTTATTTTTTTTATGTTGCACAAGTTTAGGGGTTTATACAGTAATAATTGCTGGTTGATCTTCGAATTCAAATTATGCTTTATTAGGAGGATTACGAGCAGTAGCTCAAACTATTTCTTATGAAGTAAGAATGGCTTTAATTATGTTGTGTTTTGTTTTTTTAGTTGGAGATTATAATTTGATAAATTTTATAATTTATCAAAATGTTTGATTTATTTGAATTATATTTCCATTAGGGTTAGTATGAGTTGCTTCTATATTGGCTGAAACTAATCGAACTCCATTTGATTTTGCTGAAGGAGAATCTGAATTAGTTTCTGGGTTTAATGTAGAATATAGAAGAGGAGGATTTGCTTTAATTTTTTTAGCTGAATATGCAAGAATTTTATTTATAAGAATATTATTTGTGGTAATTTTTTTAGGGGCAGATATTTATTCTTTATTATTTTATATTAAGTTAATAATAATTTCTTTTTTATTTATTTGAGTTCGTGGTACTTTACCTCGATTTCGTTATGATAAGTTAATATATTTAGCATGAAAAAGATTTTTACCTTTTTCTTTAAATTATTTAATATTATTTATTGGTTTAAAAATTGTATTATTTATTATATTTTAAAATCATAAATATTAGTAAAAGTTAATAGAAAATTTATATTTCTATATTATGTTTTCAAAACATATGCTTATTCAAGCTCATTAACTAATAAAATTAATTAATTAATTTATCTCATCATAATATTACAATAGGGTTTAATAAATAATATAAAAAGTATAATGTTGTAAGAATTTGACCAATTATTACATATGGGGCTTCTACTGGTCGTGCTCCAATTCAGGTTAATAAAATAATAATACTTAATATTAATCAGAATAAAATTTGATTAATAGGGTAAAATTGTAGGCCTCGTAATTTACCTGTATGAGTAAACGGTAAAATAAATAAGATTGCAATTGAGGCAACTAAAGCAATAACCCCTCCTAATTTATTAGGAATTGAACGTAGAATTGCGTAAGCAAATAGAAAATATCATTCTGGTTGAATATGTACAGGAGTAACTAATGGATTAGCAGGAATAAAATTATCAGGATCTCCTAATATATAGGGGTTAATTAAAGTTAATAAAATTAGGAATGTTAATATAACAATAAATCCAAAAATGTCCTTAAATGAATAATATGGATGAAATGGAATTTTATCTATATTACTATTAATTCCTAATGGATTATTTGATCCTGTTTGATGTAGAAATAAAAGATGAATTATAGTTATAGCAGCAATAACAAATGGAAGTATAAAATGTAATGTAAAAAATCGGGTTAAAGTAGCGTTATCAATTGCAAACCCTCCCCAAAGTCATTGTACTAAGTCTGTTCCTAAATAGGGAATAGCTGATAAAAGATTAGTAATTACTGTAGCTCCTCAAAATGATATTTGACCTCATGGTAGTACATATCCTATAAATGCTGTTGCTATTACTGCAAATAAAATAATTACTCCAATAGATCATGTTATATGATATATGTATGATCTGTAATATATTCCTCGTCCAATATGTAGATAAATACAAATAAAAAAAAAGGAGGCCCCATTTGCGTGTATAGTTCGTAATAATCAACCATAATTTACATCACGACAAATATGGGCAACTCTATTAAAAGCTAGATCAATATTAGCAGTATAATGTATAGCTAAAAATAATCCAGTTAAAATTTGAATAATTAAACATAATCCTAGAAGTGATCCAAAATTTCATCAGGCTGAAATATTAGAAGGAGCAGGAAGATCTACTAATGCATTATTAGCAATTTTAAATAAAGGGTGTGAAAGGCGTATTGGTTTATTCATTAGTTAATTTGTCGTAAAGGCCCAAAAAAATTATTAGTAATTTTTACAATAATAATTAAAGTTAAAAATAAATAATTAATTAATATTAATGTTAATATATTGGTAGGAAAATTATATAATTTATTTAAATTTAAATAATTTTCTTTAATTAAATTAATTTCATTTGTAATAGAAGTTGTTTCATTATTTAAAAAAAAAGAATTTAAAATTGTTGAATCATTTATAATTAAGATTAAGATAATAAATAAACTTAAAATTATAAATGATAATATAAAATTTTTTATTGAAAAATTAAATGTTTCATTAGATGCTAGTGAAGTTATATAAATAAATAATACTAATATTCCACCAATGAAAATAAGGAATAAAACATATGAAAATCAAAAGGTTTTTATAAAAGAACCTGTAATTAAACAAATAAAGAAGGTTTGAATAAGTAAAATAAACCCTATAGATAATGGATGTTTTATTTGTGTAAATAAAAATCTAATAATAATGCTAGATAAAATAAAAATAAATTGTATAATTTCAGAAAATAGTTTAATAAAAATATTAATTTTGGAGATTAATGATAGAGAAATTTCTTTTTTTCTGAAGTTTTAAAAGATTAATTCTTATTTTTGATTTACAAGACCAATGTTTTTTATTAAACTATTAAAACTAATGTTAATATTTATATATTGAGGATTTCCTATATTTTTATTTTTATCTGGGGTTATGGTGTTTGTTTTTAATTGTAAACATTTATTAGTTATACTTTTAAGATTAGAATTTATAGTATTAAGATTATTTGTTTTTATAGTTATATATTTAAGATTATATGATTATGAAATGTATTTTAGAATATTATATTTAACATTTTGTGTTTGTGAAGGAGCTTTAGGTCTTTCTATTTTAGTATCAATAATTCGAACTCATGGAAATGATTATTTTAATTCTTTTAGTGTTTTACAATGTTAAAAATTTTATTAATATTAGTATTTATGATACCTTTATGTTTTTTTAAAAATTTGTATTGAATGGTACAAAATTTATTATTTTTGATTAGTTTTATATTTGTTTATTTTAATTATTATAGAAGTAGTTGAGGAAATATTAGATATTTTATAGGATGTGATATCTTATCATATGGTTTAATTTTATTGAGTATTTGAGTTTGTGTATTAATATTAATAGCTAGAGAAGGGGTTTATCGTAATGAAAATTATTCAAATTTTTTTTTATTTATGGTAATTATTTTATTAATTTTTTTATATTTAACATTTTCTTGTATAAATTTATTTTTATTTTATTTATTTTTTGAAAGAAGATTAATTCCTACTTTATTTTTAATTATAGGGTGGGGGTATCAGCCTGAACGATTACAAGCCGGTATTTATTTATTATTTTATACATTATTTGCTTCTTTACCTTTATTAGTAGGAGTATTTTATGTTTATAATGAGATATTTCAATTGGAATTTTTTTTATTATCTTTAAATTTTAATAGAGTTTTATTGTATTTATCTATAGTTTTTGCTTTTTTAGTAAAAATACCAATATTTTTAGTTCATTTATGGTTGCCAAAAGCTCATGTTGAAGCTCCTGTTTCAGGTTCAATAATTTTAGCTGGAGTATTATTAAAATTAGGGGGCTATGGAATTTTACGAATTTTACCTTTAATTCAAAAAGTAAACAATATTTATAGTTGATATTGAGTAAGAATTAGATTAGTTGGTGGGGTATTGGTTAGATTTATTTGTTTACGACAAACAGATTTAAAATCATTGATTGCTTATTCTTCAGTTGCTCATATAAGAATTGTTTTAAGAGGGTTTATAACTATAACTAATTGAGGAATATCGGGGGCATATACATTAATAATTGCTCATGGATTATGTTCTTCTGGTTTATTTTGTTTAGCAAATATTAGTTATGAACGTATGGGGAGACGAAGTTTATTTATTAATAAGGGGATATTAAATTTTATGCCTAGTATAGCTTTATGATGATTTTTGTTAAGATCTTGTAATATAGCAGCCCCGCCTTCATTAAATTTATTAGGTGAAATTAGTTTATTAAATAGAATTGTAAGTTGATCATGAGTAAGAATATTTATATTAGCTTTATTATCTTTTTTTAGAGCTGCTTATACATTATATTTATATTCTTATAGTCAACATGGTAAATTATGTTCAGGAAGTTATTCTTTTACTGGTGGGATAAATCGTGAATATTTATTATTATTATTGCATTGATTTCCTTTAAATTTATTAATTATGAAGAGTGATGTATGTATATTGTGATTATATTTAAATAGTTTAAAAAAAATATTGATTTGTGGTGTCAATGATATGAATTCATTCATTTTAAATTGTGGATAAAATTTCAATTTGTTTTATTAGTTTTATATTTTTAATAATTTCAAGATTATTATTATTTATTTTTGGATTAAATTTTTTAATGGTTGATTTAGTGGTTTTTATTGAATGAGAAGTAATAACTTTAAATAGAACTTCTATTGTTATAACTTTTTTATTTGATTGAATTTGTTTATTATTTATATCGTTTGTTTTATTTATTTCTTCTATAGTAATTTATTATAGAAAAGAATATATACAGGAAGATTATAATATTAATCGTTTTATTTTATTAGTTTTAATATTTGTAATATCTATGATATTATTAATTATTAGTCCTAATTTAGTAAGAATTTTATTAGGTTGGGATGGATTAGGTTTAGTATCTTATTGTTTAGTTATTTATTTTCAAAATGTGAAATCATTTAATGCTGGTATATTAACAGCTTTATCTAATCGAATTGGAGATGTGGCTTTATTATTAGCTATTGCTTGAATAATAAATTATGGGTCTTGAAATTATGTTTTTTATTTGGAAATAATAAAGATTGATTTTGAAATAATGTTAATTGGGGCTTTAGTGGTTTTAGCTGCTATAACTAAAAGAGCCCAAATTCCTTTTTCTTCTTGATTACCTGCAGCAATAGCTGCACCCACCCCAGTATCAGCTTTAGTTCATTCATCAACTTTAGTAACTGCTGGTGTTTATTTATTAATTCGTTTTAATGTATTATTAGAAAATACATTTTTAGGTCAATTTATATTATTAATTTCAGGATTAACAATATTTATAGCTGGATTAGGGGCTAATTTTGAATTTGATTTAAAAAAAATTATTGCTTTATCTACATTAAGTCAATTAGGGTTAATAATAAGAATTTTATCTATAGGATTTTATAAATTAGCTTTTTTTCATTTATTAACTCATGCTTTATTTAAGGCATTATTATTTATATGTGCTGGGGCTGTAATTCATAATATAAAAAATAGACAAGATATTCGTATAATAGGTGGATTAGTTAAACAAATACCTTTAACATCAGCTTGTTTAAATTTAGCTAATTTGGCTTTATGTGGTATACCTTTTTTAGCTGGGTTTTATTCTAAGGATTTAATTTTAGAAGTTGTTATATTATCAAGAGTAAATATATTTAGATTTTTTTTATATTTTTTTTCTACTGGATTGACAGTATGTTATTCTTTTCGTTTAGTTTATTATTCATTAACCGGTGAATTTAATAGAAGTTCTTTACATCCTATAAATGATGAGGGCAATGTTATATTACGTGGTATAATGGGTTTATTATTTATGGCAATTATTGGGGGGAGTTTATTGAGATGATTACTATTTCCAACACCTGATATAATTTGTTTACCTTTTTTAATAAAAATATTAACTTTAATTGTTTGTATTTTAGGGGCTATTAGTGGTTATTTAATATCTAATATTTCATTAAAATTTTATAACAAATCTTTAAATTATTATAAGTTAAGTTATTTTAGTGGAAGTATATGAAATATACCTATTTTATCTACTTTAGGGGTTATTTTTTATCCTTTATTTTTTGGTAAGAAGGTTTATGATAGTATAGATCAAGGATGAAGAGAACAATTTGGGGCTCAAAATATATATTATAATTTTATAAAGGGGGCTTTATTGAATCAAATATTACAAAATAATAATTTAAAAATTTATTTAATAAGATTTGTAATTTGATTTGTTATATTATTAATTTTTAGTTTTAGTTATTCAAATAGCTTATAATTAGAGCGTGACACTGAAGATGTTAATGAGATTAATTAATCTTTGAATAATTTAAATAATTGTTTATAGTAATTTATAAAAGAAATTTCTTTATTTTTACAGTGAAAATGTAAGGTTTTATTAAACTATATAAATAGAAATATAAATGGAATTTAACCATTAAAGAAAAAAGTTAGCAGCTTTTACTTGAACTTCATATTTCTTTAATTGGAATTAATTTATTCAATTTTATCATTAACAGTGATATACCGCTTTTTGGTTTCAATTAAATAGAATAAGGATGAAATTCATCTAAGATTAGGTCGAAACTAATTGCAATTTATCGCTTCTTATTCAAGGTAGATTGAATATTCAATACTTTTTGAATGCAAATCAAATGTTATAATTAACTACAACCCTATGTAGATCAATTTAATGCTCCTTGATTTCATTCATGATATAACCCAATTAGTAAAATAAAAATAAAAATAGTAGAAGTAATTGATCAAATTATTAAATTTGAGTAATTAATAATTAAAATTATTGGTAAAATTAAGGCAATTTCTACATCAAAAATTAAAAAAATAATAGTAATTAAAAAAAATCGTAATGAAAATGGAATACGTGAAGAAGATTTTGGGTCAAATCCGCATTCAAATGGTGAACATTTTTCTCGGTCTATAAAAGTTTTTTTTGATAAAATAGAAGCAAGAAATATAACAATTACAGCAATTAATATAGTAATAATTCCTAAAATTAATGTAAAATAAATTATTTATACTAAATTATTTAGTCCTTATGATTGGAAGTCATATATACTTATATACTATATAAATAATTATCTACCTCATCAGTAAATAGAAATATATAAAAATAATCAAACTACATCAACAAAATGTCAATATCATGCGGCTGCTTCAAATCCAAAATGATGATTATTTGAAAAATGATAATTTAAATGTCGTAGTAAACATACAATTAAAAATGTAGTTCCAATTAAAACATGTAATCCATGAAATCCAGTAGCTACAAAAAATGTTGAACCATATACTGCATCTGCAATTGTAAAGGGGGCTTCTATATATTCATATGCTTGTAATACAGTAAAATAAATTCCTAAAATTACAGTAAAAAGAAGACCTTGAGTTGTTTGTGAGTGATTACTACTTATTAAGCTATGATGGGCCCATGTTACTGTAACTCCAGAAGCTAATAAAATAGCAGTATTTAATAAAGGAATTTGGAATGGATTAAATGGAACAATTCCTATTGGAGGTCATATTGATCCTAATTCAATAGCTGGTGAAAGGCTTCTGTGGAAAAAAGCTCAAAAAAAAGAAATAAAAAAAAATACTTCGGAAATAATAAATAAAATTATTCCTCATCGTAATCCAATAGTAACTGCATATGTGTGTAATCCTTGAAATGTGCCTTCTCGGGAAATATCTCGTCATCATTGATATATAGTTAATATTGTAATTAATATACCTAGTATTAATAAATTTATTTCATATTGATGAAATCATTTTACTAAACCAGAGACTGTTGTAAAAGCTCCGATAGCTCCTGTTAAAGGCCATGGACTTTGATCAACTAAATGAAAAGTGTGATTTGAGTGTGTTGACATTAATTTACTTCTCTAGAATAAAGTGTTCTTAATACAGCAAATACATAAGATTGAATAATTGATACGGCTGATTCAAGAACTAATAATGCAATTTGAGCGGAAATTAATAAAATAACTAAATAGTGAGGTAAAGAATTTCCAGTATTTCCTAATAATGTAAGAAGAAGATGTCCAGCGATTATATTTGCTGCTAATCGAACTGCTAATGTACCAGGACGAATAATATTTCTAATTGTTTCAATACATACTATAAATGGTATTAAAACAGCAGGAGTTCCTTGAGGGACTAAATGAGCAAATATATGTTGAGTATGATTAATTCATCCATATAATATAAATGAAAGTCATAAAGGTAAAGCTAAACTTAATGTAAATACTAAATGTCTAGAACTTGTAAAAACATAAGGGAATAATCCAATAAAATTATTAAATAAAATTAAAGAAAATAATGAAATAAAAATAAATGTTCTACCATTGTGGCCTGAATTTCCTAATAAAGTTTTAAATTCTTTATGTAAAGTTAATAAAATATTATTTCAAATAATATGATATCGAGATGGAATAAATCAATATAGAGAAGGAATTATTAATAATCCTAAAAATGTTCTAAATCAATTTAATGATAAATTAAAAATATTTGTAGAAGGATCAAAAACAGAAAATAAATTTGTTATCATTTTCAATTTATTGAAATATTATTTTTTTTTTCTGATTGAGTTAAATTAGGAGTTGATGGTAAAAAAGAAAAGTAATTTAAAGTATTGAAAATAATTAAAGTGATTGAAAAAATAATAAATAGTAATAATCATCTAATAGGTGCTATTTGTGGAATTAAAAAATATCAATAAATTGATAATTTTAGTTTGACAAACTAATGTTATGAGTTAACTAATTTTTTCATTAGAAGTAATTGCTAATTTACTATAAAATGGTTTAAGAGACCAGTACTTGCTTTCAGTCATCTAATGAAGAATTAGAATTTATAATTCAATTAATAAAATAATTTATAGGAACACTTTCAATAACAATAGGCATAAAACTATGATTTGCTCCACAAATTTCTGAACATTGTCCATAAAATAATCCAGGTCGATTGATTAAGAAACTTGTTTGGTTTAAGCGTCCTGGAGTCGCATCAATTTTTACTCCTAAGGCTGGTACAGTTCATGAATGTAGTACATCTGCGGCAGAGACTAATACTCGTACTTGAGTATTTAAAGGTAAAATAATTCGGTTATCTACATCTAATAATCGGAATTCTTCTGGTTTTAAATCTGTTGTTGGAATTATATAAGAATCAAATTCTAAATTATTAAAATCTGAGTATTCATAACTTCAATATCATTGATGACCAATTGTTTTTAAAGTAATTGAAGGATTATAAATTTCGTCTATTAAATATAATAGACGAAGAGAAGGTATAGCAATAAATACTAAAATAATAGCTGGTAAAATTGTTCAAATAATTTCAATTAATTGTCCTGATAATAAGTAACGGTTAGTTATTTTATTAAAACTTAATGTAATTATTACATAACCTACTAAAATAGTAATTATTGTTAAAATTATTAATGCGTGATCATGAAAAAATGTTAATTGTTCTATGATAGGAGATGCTCTGTCTTGTAATCCTAAATTTGATCAAGTTGCCATTAGTTTATATTTCTAATGAAAGAAATACTTTATATATGGAGCTTAAATCCATTGCACTAATCTGCCACATTAGATTAATTAGTTAATAAAGGTAATTCTGAATAGCTATGTTCTGCTGGCGGTAAGTTTTGATATCATTCAATAGAAGAATTTAAATTAATAGGATAAATTACTAAACGTTTTACTATTATACTTTCTCATACAATAAATAAAAATATTAAAATTCCTAGTAATGAGATTGTAGATCCAATTGTAGAAATAATATTTCATGAAGTATATGAATCTGGATAATCTGAATATCGTCGAGGTATACCAGCTAATCCTAAGAAATGTTGTGGAAAGAATGTTAAATTTACTCCAAAAAATATTACTGCAAATTGTATTTTTAATCAAAGAGAATTTATTGTCAATCCAGTAAGAAGTGGGTATCAATGAACAAATCCTGCTATAATGGCAAATACTGCTCCTATAGATAATACATAGTGAAAATGAGCAACTACATAATAAGTATCATGTAAAATAATATCAATTGATGAATTTGCTAAGACGACTCCTGTTAATCCCCCAATAGTAAATAAAAATACAAATCCTAAAGCTCATAAAAGAGAAGGTGAATAAGTAAGTTGAGCTCCATGTAATGTGGCTAATCAACTAAAAATTTTAATTCCTGTTGGAACAGCAATAATTATAGTAGCTGATGTAAAATAAGCTCGTGTATCTACGTCTATTCCAACTGTAAATATGTGATGAGCTCATACAATGAATCCTAAAAGTCCAATAGCTAATATTGCATAAATTATACCTAAAGCTCCAAAAGTTTCCTTTTTACCTCTTTCTTGGCTAATTACATGAGAAATTATCCCAAATCCAGGAAGAATTAAAATATAAACTTCAGGATGTCCAAAAAATCAAAATAAATGTTGATAAAGAATAGGATCTCCTCCTCCTGCAGGGTCAAAGAAGGAAGTATTTAAATTTCGATCTGTTAATAATATAGTAATAGCCCCAGCTAATACTGGTAAAGATAAAAGAAGAAGAACAGCAGTAATTACTACAGATCAAACAAATAATGGTATACGATCTAATGTAATACCACTAGATCGTATATTGATTACTGTAGTAATAAAATTTACAGCTCCTAAAATAGATGAAATTCCAGCTAAATGAAGAGAAAAAATTGCTAAATCAACTGATGCCCCAGTATGGGCAATTCCTGCTCTTAGGGGAGGGTAAACAGTTCAACCTGTCCCAGCCCCATTTTCGACTATACTACTCGCTAATAAAAGAGTAAGAGAAGGGGGTAATAATCAGAATCTTATATTATTTATTCGAGGAAATGCTATATCAGGGGCCCCTAATATTAAAGGAACTAATCAATTTCCAAATCCTCCAATTATAATAGGTATTACTATAAAAAAAATTATAATAAAAGCATGAGCTGTTACAATAACATTATAAATTTGATCATCACCAATTAATGCACCGGGGTGTCCTAATTCAGCTCGAATTAATACTCTTAATGAAGTTCCAACCATTCCTGCCCAAGCTCCTAAAATAAAATATAATGTTCCAATATCTTTATGATTTGTTGAAAAAAGCCATTGTCGCGATTAAATGGCTGAAGTTTAGGCAGTAGATTGTAAATCTATTTATGAAGAGTATCTTCTTTAATCAAGGCTTTATAGTCAATAATGATATTAGACTGCAATTCTAAAGGAGTAAATAAATTACTAAGGCTTAAAAGATTAAAACTTATATTTATAACTTTGAAGGCTATTAGTTTCTTTAACTTAAAGCCTTAAATTAAAAAATATGATGAATTAATCAATAATATTCCAGTAATTGAAAAAAATGTTATTAAAGAAAGATTAAATAGTTTTAAAGAATTTAATTGAATTTTATTAAATCAATTGGTTTCTCAGTAATTAATTAAAAATGAAGAATAACAAATACGGATATAATAATATAATGTAATTAAAGTAAAAATTACTATAAAAATTATTAATAAAATATTATTATTTATTGTTAAATATTGAATTACTAATCATTTAGGGGCAAATCCCAAAAATGGGGGCAATCCTCCTAAAGATAATAAAAGGGTGAATAAAATAAATTTAATTAATGGGTAATTATTTATAATAAAGAAAGTTTGATTAACATGAAAAATTTTTAATATATTAAATAATGTTAAAATTGAAAATGAAAGAAAAGAATAAATAATAAAATAAAATATTCATAAATTTTCATTTGATAATATTGCTGCTAATATCCAACCTAAATGATTAATAGATGAAAATGCTATGATTTTTCGTAGTCTTGTTTGATTTAATCCTCCTAATGAACCAATTAAAATAGAGAATAAAATAACTATATAAAATAAATTAGGAAGAATAAAATATGAAATTAATATTAAAGGAGCAATTTTTTGTCATGTTATTAAAATAAAATTATTTGTTCAAGTTAAACCTTCTATTACTCCAGGAAATCAAAAATGGAATGGGGCTGTTCCTATTTTTAATAATAAACAAGAATTAATTATTACAGGATATATAATAATTAATTCTGTATAATATCAATTTATATTAATTGAAAATATTATTAAAATTACAGAAAAAAGCAAGATGGCAGATGCTAAAGCTTGTGTTAAAAAATACTTTAAGGAGGCTTCTGAGGTTATAAGATTATTATAATTTATCATTAAGGGGATAAATGATAATAGATTAATTTCTAATCCTATTCAAGCTCTTAGCCAAGAATTAGAGGAAATAGTGATTAATGTTCCTCTAATTAAAGTAATTAAAAACAATAATTTTGATGAATTTTTGAAAATTAAAAAGAAAAGGATTATAACCTTTATAAATGGGGTATGAACCCATTAGCTTAATTAGCTTATCTTTTTATATTTTAGTGTATGATGCACAAAAGTTTTTGATACTTTTAGAAATAGTTTAATTCTATTATATATAATGAATATGAATTTTATTCATATGATTTACCCTATCAAGGTAATCCTTTTTTCAGGCAATTCATT